CGAAAGAATCGGTTAAATTTTTCATATAATCTCCTCTTCTAGCTAAACTATAAAAAAAGAACTCTGTCCTTTTTTTTTATTCTTTTTATTGAAAATAAAAAGAAAATTGAATTTAATAATTTAATTTACCTATTTGGATATTTGTAAACAGAATCAAAAACCTATTCTATTTACAAATGTATTTTCCAAAATTTTTCATTTTCAATAATAATAATGAGACTTATTAGAATTAAGCTAGAATTTGAGACCAAGTTTTATGTCAATTTCAAAAAACCTCCTTTTTTCGCAACACTCCTTAAAACAAAGTTTATATTAAACTAAAAGAATAAGGGGAAGGAAGAAAGCGAATCGATGTGCTAATTCCCCATCCTCAAATTAGTCCTTCCCAAGGATTGTTGTCTCAATGAATAATTGTAGGAGTTAAATCTTGATAGAATTAAAAAAACTATGAAAAAAATCCATAATTTTGTGATTTCTAGGATTAAACAAAAGGATTCGCAAATAAAAGCGCTAATGCTACAACCAGGCCATAAATTGTTAAAGCTTCCATAAAAGCCAAACTAAGCAATAAAGTACCTCGTATTTTTCCTTCTGCCTCAGGTTGTCTCGCGATACCTTCGACAGCTTGACCCGCAGCTGTACCTTGACCAACTCCAGGTCCAATAGAAGCAAGCCCAACAGCCAACCCAGCAGCAATAACCGAAGCAGCAGAAATCAGTGGATTCATGATAAGTTCCTCACACCAAAATAAAGAAATAGTTAATGATACAATCATCCAATGACTTAGGACGTAATTATAATTAATTAATCGCTACGATTCATCCAGCCAAAATAGCCAAAAACTTTAATTGAAATAATATAATAATATTATTGAATCATAAGAATTACTTTGATAGTAGTTCCTATCCACGGGATTTTTGAAAATTCCAAATATATATATATACGACTTTTTTATTTTATGCCATTTATTTTTTGTTAACCATTCTTTGAATTCGTCGTTCTTTTTTTTATCGTTTTTTCAGCCAATTCACAGATAAAAAGAAAGAACTTCTAATCGAAGCCCTATCTAAATCGAAATTCACAAAAGTAGTAGGGCAGATTATATAGATCTTTAACTCATATATACCTAGTCAATATCAAATATCACATATACAAGTGTTTCTTACATAACGTAAACCAACTATTCTATCATTTGGCTAACTTAAAAAAGAAAGAATATTTGAAAAAAAAAAGAGTTAATGATGACCTTCCATAGATTCACCTATATAAGCCGCAGCTAAAGTGGCAAAAATGAGAGCTTGAATCCCGCTTGTAAATAATCCAAGGAACATGACAGGTATAGGAACCACTAAAGGTACTAAAGAAACAAGAACAACAACGACTAATTCATCGGCTAATATATTTCCGAAAAGTCGAAAACTAAGTGATAGGGGTTTTGTAAAATCTTCTAAGATGTTAATGGGTAAAAGAATTGGAGTTGGTTGAATGTATTTACTGAAATACCCTAATCCTTTTTTGCTAAGACCCGCATAAAAATAGGCTACTGATGTGAGTAAAGCTAAAGCAACCGTCGTATTTATATCATTCGTTGGTGCTGCTAACTCCCCTTGAGGTAACTGGATAATTTTCCACGGTAAAAGGGCTCCTGACCAGTTAGAAACAAAAATAAATAAAAACAGGGTTCCAATAAAGGGAACCCATGGACCATATTCTTCTCCAATCTGGGTTTGACTCACGTCTCGAATGAATTCAAGGACAAATTCAAAGAAATTTTGGCCGTCAGTTGGAATGGTTTGTGGATTGCGAATTGCTAGAACTGCGGAACCTAATAAGATAGCAATTACAACCCAAGAAGTAATAAGGACTTGGGCATGGACCTGGAAACCCCCTATTTGCCAATAGAAATGTTGGCCTACTTCTACACCAGATATCTCATATAACCCTTCTTTTATTAGTGTGTTGATGGAACATGATAAAACATTCATATTGCCCTCTGACAGAAATAAGAACTTTAAATTATTTTGATTCAAGATCCCCCCCTTTTTTTTTTACTTATTTACTTGAATTTTATATTTTAGTTTTGGATATCAACTAAACTAATCACACAATATCCCCTTTTATCTCTTTTTCTTTTGTACGATTCAGGAGTAGTAACCGATTTTTTAAATCGCAATACAGGGAGCCCCTCCCTCAAAAAAAATTGATTTATTTATCTTATTATTAATCAAGAATTTTGTATATAGCTAGAACGACCCTCACCAATTGCGAATACTAATTTGTTAAGAATGAATCGAATTGAAGCTATAGCGTCATCATTTGCTGGAATAGAAATATCCGCGAGATCGGGATTACAATTTGTATCGATTAAAGAAATGGTTGGAATTCCCAAAGTGATACATTCTCTAAGAGCAGTATATTCTTCTTGCTGATCGATGATGATTACAATATCAGGCAATCCCGTCATATATTTAATCCCGCCTAGATATGTTTCCAAGCGAGA